AAACCTCCTTCAACTGATTCAGTCAGTAGGAAAGTCAGTAAGAAAGCCAGATGCCTCTCCTGCAGGCCGAAACATTTCCTTTGAATAGATGCGGTTCTCCCCATACCATCTTCGAGAGAGAAAGAAAGCAAGCAACGGGTACTGGTTGAATTCAACCACCATAGAATGGATTCTTTCTCGCCTGAGATTCTATCGATTGACCTAACCTCAGGTTGAAGACGCGAAGACGTGACATAAGAAGTTCTTGATCGTATGATTTTCTGATCGTCGTCACCCTTAGATACCAGACTGACGGAGAGAAAACATGAAATTAGATGAAATAAGGCAAGCATCACTGCACAATCTACTCGATCATTCCACCGGGTACCCACCGCTGTCAGGCCCACCTTTTTCTTTGATTTCAATGATTCTCAATAAAGTCTTTCGATTTGAAGAGATGGAGTTGGAAAAAGCCTTGGACTGAGATACGTGACGATATGCCTTGTCCCCAGCCTGAAGAGGGGAATGCGCAAGCAGAGAAAGACAGTGCCAGGTCACAGAAAAAGAAAGAAAAAAGAGAAAAAAAGAAGGGTCGAAGGACTGAGTTTCAAGACTCTGGGTTGACTAGAGAATCAAAGATCGTCCCGAGCGAAGTCAAATAAAGATGAAATGGGAGTGGAAATACACTCCATTTCAAAGGTGAGGAACGTAGACACTCGACCTTAGGCAGATGAGGTGGAGGAGTTATAACATGATATTGACACGAGCTGCATCTGATCTTATAAACGCAATTGATTCAGCAGGAGCCAGCACAAAAGCAACAAGAAAGGCAGTTTCGCTTTCAAATCCTTCTTCATCGGTGGCATAAGCAGAAGAAGTAGAACAAGTGCCCGTAGAGGAGTCAGCGAGACAAGCCTCAAGCCAAAGAGTTTAGGCATTTGAGAGGACAGTCCCGGGAAAGGGGGGGTAAGAAAGAAGAAGAGCTTAGTTGATAGGATAGAAGGAGGATGGCTTCTCTAATCTAACCCATACGTAGACGAAAGTTGCATTCAGGCATCGGTGGAAGCGCTAAGCGCAAAAAGTGAAGAAGCTTTGAAGCCGATCGAACATAGCGAGAGTAGCGGATTAGCGGCTGATCTTCTACCTGATCTATCTACCATATTGATGTATTAGAGAGACCGAGTTCCTACGAGGGAAGAAAAGATTCACCAGCTCTATCGATTATCAAATCCCTGTACCTTTGTGAAAGACATCGCATGGAATAGCTTACACGGAAAGGAGAAAGGTACAAGCTCAGATTCAAAATAGAAGTTCCTGAGCTAGAAGGAATGGGATCAGGGGTGGGTAATAGACTGACTGCCAAGGTACGAAGTCTCGACCAGAGGGAGAGGAGTGAAGCTGCTTGACAGGGCAAGGAGTGAAGCCGCTCTAACGGATCTGAGTTCAGCTGCTGTACCAATAAGTGAAAGAGCGGACCGCAACTAGACCTGAGAACAGCTTTCAGGCATCCTCTCATTTTTGAGGTCTTAGATAGAAGATGAGCCGACAGTAGGACTCTCTTCAAGTGTAGGATCGTAGATTACTAGCTGATAAGAAATACTATCCGGTAAATGGATATTGGGTTGAGCCCCAGCCGATAGCTCTGCTGATAAAGGAGTTTTCATTCATGAACTGACTTCCAGTATAAGCCAATAAAAGGGCATATAAGGCATAAAAATGGATCAATACCCCTTTTATTTAAGACCGAGAAAGCCCAAGAGGAGAGAAGTAGGTCGATTCCAAAGGGTCCTTCATCAATCTAGGTGATCTGAAGGGGCTATTATAATTATAAGGATAAGGAGTCTCTTTTTAATGGCTAGTTGGTTGGGGCTCAACTGGATGGCATGGATAGAGCTATCTTGCCTTCCTCCATACAGTACGGCGCGCTCCCGTCACCCCCGGCGGCACGGTATGCCTCCGTTGATCTGTTCTGACAATACAGATGAATGTCTCTTTATCTCCTGTCAGTCGAACCACTTTACGGTTCAATGCTTGTCTGTATTCCTTTCGGCGGGTAGCTATTCAGATAAGTTTCTTTCTGACGCGCTGCTAGCTTCCTCTATGTTGTATATCCATACCTCGTTTGGGTCGGTACTTTGGTCTTTACATCCCCCACATGATTGGAGATGGAAGGATTGCCTCGCCCTTCTAGAGAGTGACGGCTTATTCATCGTTAATTGACGGACGAGATGGCTTTGTCACCAACTCTCATTTGTTTAGTCTACTTCCTAAGTTACGAGCATGACATGCGCTAGACTTTTTTTGACTTTTATGCTTAAGACCACTGCTCTGGATAATTAAAGACCAAAGAGATGCTTCCTATACCGGACATTCAAAGACTTAAGCCCTCGTTGCACGGAATTGTAATCGTCGACCAGAGGGATGGCCTGTGATCAATACCTATTCATCTATCGCCGGCGATTCGCGTTACGAATCAATGTCCCTTTCATCCTTGTGCCGAGTAGTAAAGTTAAGGGAAGCTCCCCAGACAGAGAAAGATCGGGGTTTGGAAGCGGGATGACATAAGGACTATGTAAAATTCCGTCACGTGCGGGTGGACCAGAACGTAGACCTGTCATTCCGGATGGTAAGGCCCTTGAAGCTGAATTGGATCAAAGGCTTTGCATCTCGCATCTTTCTACTTATTTCGTAACAAAGCGAATGAGTAATCTAATACCCTACCCCGAGCGCAATGAGGTGAGGTCAAAGCAGCATGTAAATATCGGAATTCAAAATGATATCCCGACGAGCAGGATTAGCTGTACGGCGGGCCGCGAGGATGAATGCGTTGTTGGAAGAATAGTTGAGGCACTATGTCACAGCTAGTCAAAAGAATTGGGTGGACTTGCTTGACAGTGCACAGTTTTGCTATAATCTGCATCGGTCCTCTGAAACAGGCATGAGCCCCTTTGAGTTGGCCACAGGGCTTCTTACTCCCCACGAAGTGCCAAGGCAGCGTACAGGAAGGAAATGTCCAGCAGCATACAGATTCGCCCGTTCAAGGAAAGAAATGCTGGAAGAGGCACAAGACAGCTTGCTTGGATAAGGCCATTGGGCGAATGAAGAAGTATGCTGACAAGGGGCGTAGGCCGATGGTTGGTGATAAAGTGATGCTAAAGCTTACTCCACAGATTTGGAAGAAAAGAAGTAGTAAGACAGTGCATCGTGGGTTGATTCCAAAATATGATGGGCCCTTTGAGGTTTTCAAACGTGTAGGGGTACCTGTGTGTGTGAAAAGATGGAATCTTTCTTGCTTTCTTTTCTAAATGAAATTCATGGCTGGACCCCGTGCTTGCCTATCTAGTAGGAGAGTCAGTCCCCCCACCGCCAGGTTGTCCGGTTTCTCGGGGTCAGTCTGCAAAGATGAACTCCCCTTGACTGACTCACATAGAGGATTACGAAAAGTCTGACTAGCAGGAAAAGAGGAAGATCTCTATTCCCTTTTTCGTAAGTCCAAAGTAGTTCGTTCAGTAGGATACGTTCCTATGCTCCGCTCCCATTAAAGGATCCGCGGGTTGTGGTCAACTGGGATCACCAGGCAAGGGGATGCATTTCGATCCAAGGCCCCAAAGCCACCCACTCACTTATTTAGGTATTTAAAACCAGCAAAGGAGAATGGTCGCTTTAAGTCAGTACTGGTAGTTGAATAAGGAAGCCTTAAGAGTGAATGCGTGATAGTTCTAGTAGCTCCTGTAGCTAGGCGAATGTAGGTAGGATGGAGAGAGAGTGAGACCTGCGAGTATAGTATAGATAGGATAAGGGAAAAAAGGGGATAAAGAGGAATGGTAAAGCCTTTCTTTCCAATATGAAAGCTAACCTCTTCCGCTTCTGTCTTTCTTTCGCCTTCTGCTTTACTTGACTAAACCCCGCTTACTTACAGCTTGAGGGCAGGTGTGCGTTAGAGCTCGGACAACAGGTTTTTCTTCCTATGAATGTGAAGCTGCTTCGTCAGAAAGATTATGACATACATGAAGTGTGTGTGCTGATCGTGGTGTAGGAGGTTTTTGAAAGAATCCGTGGGAACAAGGAAAAAGGCATGCCTTCTAGAAGATCTTGTGCAATTTTACCGATTATGTCCATCGCCCAACCACGGAACGGCCAGGGTTTCATAATTGGGTTTAGTTCTGAGGCTGGACGGTGCTGCACCCCCCTGTAGCGCTGACACGCTTCACATTTAGTATATGAAATACAAGAAGAAAGAATTCTTGGCCAAAAATGTCCGTGTCTTCCATTCCAATCTACCAACGTATCTTGTGTTGGTGTGAACTTCCATCGTGAATCTGCCATACAATCTTAGCAGCCTCAACTTCTCCAACACATCTTATTTGAATCAAGCGGTACAGAACATCATCAATCAACACATAGCGCAATGCCTTCTGTCTGATTGACCTTGGAGCATCCGAAGAAGGCTTCTTGAAGTACTGGATTGATGAGGTTTCACCAATCATCTTCAAAGATCTCAACGTCAAAGATTTCCCTTTCATCAAGCAAATGCTTCTGCCCGGAGGGAACGAGACTTTGAATGTTAACTTGCTCTTCTTTGTTTGTTTGCTTGTTTCTCCTTTGTTCCTAGTAAGGTGTGTTGCTTTATCTGCTTCTAGTTGCTTAAGGTTGTATGCTTTCTCCTTTATCCCTAGCAAGTTGATAGAGGGCTTAGAACCATGTTTCAATCTCGTAATGTTGTTCTCTTTCTCTTCCTTTTCTTACCTCTTAGCGGAGCTCTGCTCTTTGCTAGCGTTACCAAGTGGAATGAAGCCATTCTCAGGAGTGGGAGAGGGTTGAAATCCCAGATCTCATACGCTTTTTCGTGGCGAACTCAAAATAGAAGAGAGAAAAGACAAGGAAAGATTCGTATACCTCGTTCTTGAACCTGTGACTGATAGCTCAAGCTCGCCAATCAATAAAAGACGGCTCTCTCTGGCTAGTTAACGAACTTCAAGTGATCGATCGGATTCTACTCTGCCAGACGGAGACCGGCTTGACCCTAAGGTGGAAAGCTCTTTGGGCGAAGAGTTCTCAACCAATCTCGCACTTGACACGCAAAGCAATAAACAGCAGTCTATCTTCACAGAGAAAGAGAAGGATCTTCGGCAAGGGGTTCCCGGCTTCGCGAGACCTTTTCGATCTGCTCTAGGCTAAGCTCCTTGGGTCCTTGTTTTCTCGATCAACAATCAACCATGAATGAATAAAGAGATCCTCTCTTATCTTATGTAATTATTCAATCTTTCTTTTGAAAAAATGGAATCAAACCTTACGAGGGTCACTTTCCTACCTGGATCCTACTCCTATACTGATTTGATGAGATGCTGCCTAGCCTAACCTGCTTTTAAACTGTTTAAGGAAAGGTAGTTCAGTCACTTAAGGCTCTGGAGATGTTGAAGGAATAAGGGTTTCCATTGAATCAGTTGTTGGTTAGAAATTGAATAAGATAAGTAAAGTCGCGTAGGCCAAACTGGTAACAAAGCCTGCTTCACCTTCACTTCTTCTTTAATCACACTCAGGAGATACGATTCTTTCATCACCTGGCTTGTCTTGTGGTACTCAAGCCGAGCTCTATAAGACGTAGATCGCCCCTGTCCCTTTTCTTTGAAGCCTGCCTGGTTATTTCCCCTTTCACTCTCTCAGATGTGTTATACGTAGATTGATGAGGTGGGTTGGTCCTATTAAGTCAACTACTGTTGTGTTCCGATCCTTTCTGTGAGAGCTTGTGACCATCGCAGTGACCGCAGTATGCTTAATCGACTGTCTCTCTACCTTCTTGATCGTTGCATCACAAGTTCGCAGACAAGCCGCATTGTGCACTCACTCTTGCGAGGAATGCAAGAATTCTTATTATATAAGATAATATACTAGGTCGGGAATCTTTTGTTATTTATTACATTACTAGGAAAACGGACTAGCTCAATGGATAATCCGATTCAATCCAACCTTCCGGCTTTCTATCTCACTATCGCAGAAGGTCATGGGCGATACCGCACTGCACACTTTCTATATCTCTGTCTCCGGCTAGTTATAGTTATCTCTTTCATCCGGCTTTATAGATCAGTTCTCGTCGAATATATCACATAGATATAGATCGCAATCCGTGGGCAAAGAGTAACCCGAAAGCGAAGGATAAGGCAGAATTCGATCTATCGTAACTTAACCCCTTCCTCAACTTTTAAAGGATTTTCGGCCGCTGCAACACCATTTACAAATGCATCGCTAAGATTATTGCGAATAGGATGAAGGCTGTCCTCCCTAGCCTAAATGGTAAACATCAAACTGCTTTCATCAGAGATAGAAGAATTGGGGATAACATTCTTCTGGCCCAGGAATTCTTCAGAAACTATCACAGAAACAAGGGTTCCCCTCGGTGTGCCCTCAAAGTTGACATCATTAAATTTGGACATGGTTAGGTGGGATTTCATTGAGGGAGTCTTAAAGGTGGTTGGGTTTCCTGCTGTCATGGTTCAATGGATAATGGAATGCATTACCACCCCTAGATTCTCTATCAATATAAATGGGGAGCTGAACGGATATTTCCCGGGAAGAAGGGGTCTTCGTCAAGGAGACCCTCTTTCCCCTTATATTTTTGTCCTGGTCATGGAGACTTTCTCGGGTTTGCTGGATGCCAAAATTAAGGAAGGGCTATTTTTATTCCATTCCAGGTGTAAGAAAGATAAAATTTCCCACCTTTGCTTCGCCGACGATCTCCTCATCTTTTGCAAAGGAGACAGATGTTCGGTGCAAGTGGTCAAGGATTGCCTGATCAATTTGGAGGAGTTGTCTGGTCTTTCTCCCAACCCGGGGAAGAGCAGTTTATTTACTTGCGGTGTTGACAACAATACTAAGGATTCTTTGTTGGGAGTCCTGGGTTTCAAAGAGGGGTCTCTTCCCGTGAGGTACCTTGGGGTCCCCCTTATCTCTTCAAAATTAAGGAAGGCAGATTGCAATGCTTTGGTGGAAAGAATAACCGCCAAAATCAAGAGCTGGACTTGCAAATTTCTTTCTTATGCAGGTAGGGCCCAGCTGGTTAGATCGGTTTTGTTCGCTATCCAGGTATACAGGTCTTCCCTTTTTATTCTTCCAAAAGGAGTTACCAAAAAGATTGAACAAGTTATGAGATCCTTCCTTTGGAAGGGGGATGATTTGAGCAAGGGCGGTGCCAAGGTTGCTTGGGACAGCCTTTGTCTCCCTTATAAGGAAGGGGGTCTTGGATTCAGGGATGTCGAAGCTTGGAACCGTGCTGCCATGGTGAAACACATATGGCATTTATGCACGGATAGCGACCATTCCATTTGGTCTAGCTGGGTTAGAAATTACCTTATTAAGAATAGGAATTTCTGGACGCTGAGGGCTCCTGGTGAGTGTTCCTGGACCTGGAGGAAATTACTGAAATTAAGACTTCTTGTTCATGATGAATTCAGTTTAAGTGGCAGCAGGGTTACCAGGAAAAGGACCCCTAAAGGCCTCTTCTCTACTAAGAGTGCTTGGGATCTTTTCAGGCACAAAGAGCCTCCTGTCCCATGGCATAGGGCAGTTTGGTTCCCTGGCATGGTTCCCCGCCATGCATTTTTTCTTTGGTTGGCTGTGTTGGGAAGACTTCCCACTAAGGATGTCCTTAGTAAGCATGGGCATTATGTGGGGACGACTTGCGTTCTATGCGGGCAGGAAGAGGAGTCTCTTGATCATCTATTCTTTTCCTGTCCTTTTTCCTCCTCCTTAGGGTGGTCGTAGAGAGGGTAAGAAGGATTTAAGACGAGAGTGAGAAGGGTTACACTCCTTCTTTTAACCCTGCCTCAGGCAATCCAATCTATCAAGAAGTACATCTTACAACCGCTTTACCGGGAGCGGAAAAAAGATGCAACCTATTCCCCTCAAAATACATTGCATCAAAATAAATTGCGTAAGGGGTTCCTTATTAGGGTCCCTTTGATCATCTCTGGTCGTCTTTCTTCAGAATCAGCGATTGCCGCTTTCTTATTTGCCAAATCAGTGGTAAGACTAGGCAAGAAGTCTGGATTGTTATTCACTGCGCTTTATTTAAAGCAGTGCTGGTGGCAGCAAAGAAGCTCATCCAGTAAGGGTTATATCGATCTACTTCTAAGAAGGCTGAGCCAGCATAAGTGGTTTGATCCACTGGGAGAGAAACAGAAACAGTTGGTGGTTCGTCCCATCTTCATTCATTTCTTCCGAACGAACCAACCGATAAAGACCGATCAATCAGGAGAACCCGTCGGTCGGGTTGGACACGGAAACAAGACAATAATCCCTAGCTCTGCTCTCGAGGCTCTAGTAAGCCACTCATTTGTTTTCGAAATATGAGAAATATGATTTTATCCAAGTGGGATGGGAAGAGAATAAATTTCCAATGAATGCCTTTGAACCAACCTGCGGCATATCAATAACTCCTTTGTTTCTCAATCTTCTGATCGATCACTAGAAGAGCGGCTTCCATCGGTCTCTTAACGAGCAAACACCTATTAGAGCTCTCTTAGAAGTACTCGTTTCAGAGGGGAAAACCTTGAGCTCGCTACCGCCCTTAGCTGCTTGCCAACAGAACTGCTTTTCTTGCTTAGAGCCCGATTCCCTCCTTCATGGAAAAGAGTCATAGGAATTTGACACAAAAGAAACTGTCAAAGCCAATTAACGGCTATCACATTAAAAAGCAAGTTACATAGAATTAGCAGCTTTCCCATCTCCGAGCTCTTCCTCTTCTTAGTCGTCGTCTGACCGGCAGATTGATTCTGCTACTTCTTTTCCGACCCTTCTTCTAATTCTATTTTTACTATATTCTATAGTAAAAGATGGTCGTATGTTTCGGGCTGCTGAGGAGATGCTCAGGACTGAAGGGAAATCCCTGGACCAAGCGAAAGGTCCTATGTATGATCAAACCAAATATGGTCCAACGACCAGTTCAACAGCAAAAGCTCGAGCCAGCCTTGCGACGCCTAACCTATCCAGCTGAAGATGGTTTTGGTCGTGGCCATGGAGGCCAGAATAGAGGTTCTTTCTTCTTATCCGATTTTAGCATCCTTTTTTCGTACTTGACTTGTGAATCGAGATTTTAAGGAATTGCTCTGCCCAGAAGATGGAATCTTTACGGCTCTAGTGACAACATCAGAAAGAAAGAAAGGCGGGAAGTCACCTAAGCAAGTGCCAAGGCCAAGAGCGTCAGAACTCTTATGCCCAGAATCTTTAGCAAACGAACTCGTAACTCCAGAATTGCGTATGTGGGGAGCCCTTTTGTGGCTTGTCTCCCGTGTTAATGAATAGTAATCATCTGACTACTTAGTATTGGTACGCTTGCTTGCTTTAGCGATGGCTGGCTATGTTGATTTCACCATAATCTCTTCGAGGTATTATACTAACCGAGACTTCACTTCTAGCCTTGTTGGGAGTATCGCCCTAGCTAAGAGCTAAATAAGTAGTAGGGAATTCAGCATCAAGAAAGACGGGAAGTCGCCTTTAATGGCTTTATATAGGAAGGGAAAAATGAAATCAATTAAACTCCTTCGCTACTACGATGGAGCCGAGGATGGGTTCCAAACCTGGGTGGCACTATATAACTACCTCTTGCACGAGTAAGAAAGTTGAGCGAGAAAGCTAGCCCAGTAGAGCTCAGAGAAAGGTAGCGAAGTAATATTCGATTTTTCAAGCAAAATAGAACCTTTCAACGAGATAGTGCATTATCAATAGTGCATTCTCAGGGATAAGAAATCCAAATGAAATAAAGATGGACCAAGCTACTTATCTTGGGATGAGAGAAAGGGGGGGGCGAAAGAGCCTTAGCCTTCCTGCTTTCGAGCTTACAGCTTTCGCTAAAGCCCTTGGCTGACAGCAGGAATGGCAGGTATCTAAGGAATGTATAGCATACAAACTGATCCATATGGATGAGCTATCTAATTCTAATATTCACTATCTAGGAACTCCCCCTGAAAAGGATGAAATCCAGCTCCAGTACGGCTACCTTGAATCCTTCGCTTCTTGGGTATTTTGGTGTGACACTGCCTCACATCGGAGTTACGTCTGAGTGAAACTTGAAGATGGAAGACAGATCCGATCAGATATCTCTCTACAATCAGCCTAATAAGCCGAAGGCAGAAGAGATCGTGGATCTCCACAATCAACCCTTTAAGGCCAACCCGGTCCCAAGTCACATCCCTGCGTACAAAGAGATACCGAATTAGCGAAGTTAGGAGATGAATCACAAGTTCCGGTCCGAGAAACCTGTAAACTTTAGTATTAACCATCCACTTTTTTAAATATAGTAAGTAAAGACGGAAAGCGAGCAAGCCTACCAATACTAAGTAAGTAATATGATTAATATTTATTATAAAAGCGGGCAAACCCATCTTTAGCTGCGGGTTATTTTTCTTTGTTTGAACCAAGCCCATCCCTAGAGAGAAAACCTTCTCTCTCCTCTCCTTTGCTCTTCTGATGTAACGAATCATCCTCTTAGCCGCCTTGATGTGAGGCTGAAGTCAGCAAAGACTATGAAACTGAGAGTGTTGTATGGACTCTTGCAAGTTTAGCACAAGCAAGCGATTTTCCCTCAAAGAGGGCACCTGGTATACCCTATAGTTAATTAACTACGAAACTCATCGCGCGCTAAGTTTGAAAAGAGTTCATTCCCTTAATAGAAAGAGGCACAAGCCTCACACCGGGTTCTAGCCTCTTCACTCGTTTCTTAGAACACATCCAGGCGAGGGTTATGAGAGTGGGCCATCCATGAAGCCTTGAAGACGAGCGCTTTATGCGTTTGATTCTCTATATAAAAGGGATTCTCCCTCCCATACTCAAATCTTCGCTTTCTCCCCTTCTGATTAATCTAATGTTCTATCCTTAGCGCTAACGCACTAAGGGAATATGAATTCAAATCTATATATAAAATAGATTCTTACTTCCCATCTCTTTTGACTAGTGAGAGGACTTATGAACGAATATTTATTTTACCAAATGAAAAAAAACAACCAAAGATGATCCTTTTCGCCGCTGGCTGGCTGACCACTTCCCCTGCTTTTCAACGGCTTTCTTCCATTCCGGCAGACGACTATTAAAGATTCCTTTTTCTTTTTTAAGATCGAAATACCAGACTTCAATGGTCGACTGAATCCGGAGGAGATGCTCGTGGATCAGCACTGTTGAGAAGTTTTTTCATACAAAGAAGTGATCACAAGAAGGTGAAAATCGCAGCGCTGAAGCTTTTACATATTCGGTAATACGCCGACCCCTTGGGCCTAAAACGAACTGAGAGGCCGGGGTCAAAAATAAAAGAGGTTGCGTTCCCCCGTTCGAGAGTAAGAATCCTAGCCAGGTGAAGATCCACTGGATGGCGGGCGGAGTGGAAGCAGAACCGGAAAAGGCAGCAATTCCAGAGAGGGTTGACCGAGCGGAGGCCTTCGGATCCGAGACATGAAAGATCATGTAGGATGAGGGAGCAGCGCGTTTTTCATGCCGAGTCGAGTGCCTCTAACCTTTCCATAATTATGCCGGCGGGTGCCTTGAAGTGAGGATTCCCTTCCGCATTGATGGATACATCGATCCTGAGTGACGGGGTTTCCAACCTCCAGTTTAAGGTGGAGATCGTTCATGAGGTTTTCCACCTCGGGAACAATATCCCTTACGGCTTTTTCATGTCCCGGCAGGAGAGCAATCAACAAGTCATCAGCGTATCTATTATAACGAAGGTGAGGAACCTCCAGGTTAACCTCCATCATTAAAGAAAGATCGAATTGGTGTAAATATATGTTCATCAGGACAGGCGACATGGGGCTTCCTTGCGGAATACCAATGTGTGTATTGGTATCGTTCCGCCCGTCTCTGTCAAATATGTCCACGATCAGGAAATTCCGAATAAGAATAATAAGTTGAGTATCATCGACGTATCTAAGCAACGTGTTCAAAAGTCCCCTAACCCGAAGGGGGATTCTGTCAAAGCAACTGACGATATCCGCCGGGACTACCTCATAAACCTTTCCCCAACTTTCTACTTGCGCGAAGAAAGATTGAGTCCCGCGCCCTTTCCTGAACCCGTGAGAGCACTCTAGAAAGATGTCAGCGAACATTTCATTCCATATTGGAGATATTGCATCCATAACAATTCTTTCTTGGCAGGCATTGGGCCCCCGGCTTGTTCGGCTTAAGGATGAATAATCAATGCATGGGGGAGAAGCGAAAGGATTTTTTGTAAAGTGACTGCGGTCTTTGATTCCGCGATTAACTCGTCACGGACCCTGCTCTTTCATAGCGATTCAATCTTGGCTATGACACGAGGAACCATGATCTCAAAGGAACGATTCATTTGCGAACACCGAATTTACTTAGTTCCTGGGGGCTGTTCCGGTTAAGACACGACCTCGGCGAATGAATCCAAAGCCAGCAAAGTCCAGGAAGAAAGAAAGAGCTGGGGGTCTTTTCGAAGTCTCACCCTGGCCTGCAACTGCTTTCTCCTTGGCTCCATTAGGGTTCGTAGTATCATCCTGCAAAGGTTCTTTGCCTTTATTTAGAACAGGTCTGGCTTTGCATTCATCTAGGCTGTGGCCTCTCATACGACAGAAGGAGCAAGACTTCGGGGGATTCTCGTAAATGATTCGTTGCCAGCGCCCAAACTTTCCCATCCCCAGCCAAGATTGGGCATATCCTTCAAGAGATCAACCAATACGCATACTCTAGCAACACTAGGCCTTGTAAGATTTCTGATTGGGGCGTCCATTGTAAGAACTCAGCCGGAACCTCAATACTGTGTAGTACCCGAAGATTTATTACACGACGTCATTTGGTCTAGTTTAGTGATAGAGGTAGGTCAGCTTGATCAGGAGGGGACCGGCTTTTTATGCGACAAAAGCCTTGTGTCGCAGAATGAACCGAGACTCCTTCTATGCCTATTTCCCTCGGAGATAGACACATTCTTGTACTAATACAAAGAAGGCATATTCGGGGCCAAAAAGAGAACTTCTACTTATTGGGACCCTACTAGGGGAGGCCTCACTCTATTTAGATTTATGCCTGGCCGCAGGAAGAGCGAACTAGTCTCTTAGACAATTAGTAGGGCACCCTATAGCTTAGCGCTTGTGCTAAGGAATCAAAGTCTATCGATATTTACCCTATGTCAACAGCCATGACCTCAAGTACATCAGGATGCACAGAAAATGTGAGCTTTCTGGTTTCGGTGGAAGGAATGGCTTCTTTCTTGCCGGAACAATAACACCGGTTACAGGCGCGTAAAGCTTGCCTGCTCTTTTGGAGTTGATGAGCTAATTCCCCGATCACTAGGGCACAATATTGAATTATAGGGATTAGTACCTGCTTCGAATGAATCTTGTGAGGGGGTCTGCTCGAAGAGCATAAAGCCCGAAATGTGTACCGGGGGGCAGATCTTTCTTGGGATGAATAGCGTAATTTCTCAACATTGCCAGGTGAAGAGTCCACCTCTATTACGCGGAGAAGTTCAAAAAGATGTAAAGATTCGAGCTTCTGGTCATAAGAGTGCTCTCTGGAACAGCCAAGGACTGAAAGCAGGAAGAAGGCTGGGCTGACATTAGCTCTACAGAAGTACAGGCCTACCCTAATTATCATAGATAGGCGTACTTCGAAAGCTTATAGGCTTCGATAGAGCGATTGGAATCTGTGACTCATCAGATGGAGGGCCAGCATATCAACAGAAAAGGACAAGCCCTGCCCTATTCTCTACTCTTAAGTTAAGTGTATCAACATGGATAAAGACATTCGCTAGAAGAGAAGGCATTCTAGCCAGCTGATCAGAACATGGCTACGTTGTTCAGAGCCGGGCTTCTCATTCCTCCACTTCTCTCATCTCGCTTGTCCGAGAGTGCTTCGGATGCTGTATTCGACTTGATTGATGCTTTGAATAGCGCAATTTCTTTTGTACCCAGAATCTTTAGAGATCCGGTTCACTTTCCTTTCTTTCTGCCACGTATTGAATTCATTCTAACTACTGAGATCTCTCACTCTCAGGTAATAGAAGGGCAGGAGAGGGAGGAGCGACTGGGCTTGGGCTCTCTCGATCCATAGCAACTGGGAGAGGGGATGGCGGAACTTAAACCAGTACTTGTCTGGCATGGCCGGTTTAAGAATTCCTTATAGAGATAGAGCTAGAAGCGCGGTTAAGCTATCACGCTTAGTGACTTCAACAAACTAGCACCCTAGGGAAGAATCTTGGTCCAACCCGAAAGGAGTGAAACAGCTTGACCATAGGGAAAGGAAAGCTACTTTAAGAATAAAACCGAGGGGTTTCGTCTTTGAATAGTTACCCAGGAAAGCAAGATGCTATGGAAGGAGGGAAACCCGCTAACTACGATTTCATAGTTACCTTACCCTGGTAAACCCGACACCCATGAGGATATCCGGGGCATTGTCCTCACTTTCGGGAGAAATGCACGACTTGATAGCTCATCCGCAGCCCTTCTCTTGCTCGGGCGATAGAAGCACACTCCAGAGACCTGCCCACTTAGTGACATAAACAAAGAAGCTCCCTGGGGCAAGGAAAGTTAGCCACCTCTTTCACCCTCGGAGGGGTTTCCTTCGATAGAGGATTGGTAAAGGCATTACTACTATATTACTTGGCAGGTTTAAGAATTCTTCCACCTCGAGGGATCGATGTGGGAAGGGGACTTTCCACTATATGAGCTAGGAAACCCCGTCTTTTGAATGAATTAACAAATCTTTTCCCTCCGTGGAGTGAGATCATCACGAGAAGGTTTTAGAAAACCCGGGATTTTCGCTTAAAGACCGATTTCTCTCCGTAGACTCAGATAAAAATCGAATCGTTTTGAAAACACCGTCTTTTTGGCTTAAAAAGACGCGATTTACGAAAGAACAAGAACAAAGAAGAAGCGGGGAAGCCTTATTCAATCAACTACAATAAGAAGAAGGACAGGCCTGCACCTAGGAATAAATCCAAAACGTCGAGGGATCGGCTTGGCTCACAACCTATTATTGATATTACACAATTAGTTGTGGACATAGTCAACCTCCTACTAAGAGAGGGAGACCAATCTCCAGGAAAGGGGAAGCTACCTACCCTTAAGAGCTAGGAGCACTCTTAGGCGATCCTGCTTATTCACGTGAGCAAACTAGATCCCGTGGGGTAGAAAGGGCGGACCCTTGGCCTTGGGGACAAGAACAAATGGCGCGAATGAGCAAGCAGCCTTCTTTATTGAGCGGGAAGTACAGGAAAGGCCCTGCTAGGTCTAGACTAACAAAGCCCAACCCGCCTTTTTCATTAGCTGCTGGAGAAAGAAAGCGTAGGGTGTGGTCTCTCAATAGACTAAATTAGGTAGTCCTGGGGCGAGACCCTCTTAGCCGAGCTCTTTTATTAATAGATCCGGGCTTGGGGTACCTTTATCTCAACTGTCAGTACAGGGCAGCTATCCATAGCCTACCTAACAACAACCCGAACCACCCCTATTTATTAGTTATTAACAGCAGAGCCCCGGAGCTCGGAGAGAGCTACTACTAACAGCTGCAAGCGAGAAAGAGCCGGAAGAGCTAGTCGCCTGAGTCTTGACTGGGACTTTTACCCTAGCTGGGACAATAAAAAATTGGGCCAATCAGCAACCGGCACCACGTATGGAGCGGTAAGAAATGAAGGGCTATCTTTCCTCATGGGTCAAGAACAAAGGGAACGAAGGATCCGTAGGCGAATCTCTACTTATATAAATGAATGCGCGAGCACGGACGCAAAAGCAAAAGAACCCTTGGGTGGGTCTTTCTTGCACTCACCTTAAGGAATTATTATCGCTTAGCGCTTGTGCTACTGAATAACCAATGTTTGTTGATCAAATTCAGACTCTTGGTTTGGGCTTGGGCTTTAGAAGCAACGAAGGGGATTCTCCCTTACGGTTGCAGAACTAAGACCCGAAAGAGATTCATTGAAGTCAGTATACCGATGGGGCTTTAGAAGCAACGAAGGGGATTCTCCATTCCGGTTGCAGAACTGACGCCCGCCCCTAAGAAATAGATTGATTTAAGTCAGTATACCGATGATTGGGATGAGAAAGCAGAAACCTTAGCAAGCTTGCATTCATCGACTACATCCGTTGACGTCCCTTCTACGGGCATTCATCGACTCCGACTCTTCGATTCGTGGGCCGGCGTGTAGTGCGTGTAGTGAAAGGGACTCCCGCTTTATCACCTAGGGCATCCTCCCTCGTAACGAGGTGATCTTTGATGGAACGGCCTCGAGTCTGCTCAACCTCTAGGCTCGTTTCGTCTAAAGGACTTGACTTTATGAACGGGACTCGACTTTATGGAGAGTCTAACCAACTCGACTCGAGTGGTTTGTTGGCTTCGAGTCGAGTGGTGTAGGACTATCGGAGCGGACGAAGCCCCCGTTCGTGCAGAAGGGATCGAGTCGCGTAGTTCTGACCGTTATGGTTGTTGGAGTAGAGCGTCCGGTGAGGGCCGTCTCTGCGAGTAAAGATAGAGACATGGATAGGAAGAAGGTGCTTCTACGAAACAAATCTCCAAGCCTTTCTTTATTGATGAAGATGAAACAACGAGACGTCGGCTTCGTCAGTTTTGTTCTAGAAGTCACAACCTCAGGGCTGACTTTGGTTAAGGATTTCGCACTCTTTAAGTGTGGCTTGAATGCGAGATCCACAGCTCTTTCTAGAGTCTTTTGATGGAACAAAAGTCTATTCCTCTGGCAATTCGAACGGAAGAGTTTCGGTACGACAAGAGACAATAGCCATAGTTGATAAAGACGTTCTACTATAAAGCAAGAGGAAGTAGACCTCAATAGGATCCCATCTCCCTACGGCCGGAACGAAAAGTCCCCAACAGGACTTGGTTGGAGTGGAGCCACACGATACCAGTCACGGTAGGGTGAAGATCACTCTTGCTCACTCGGTTCCCTGCACGATACGAGTCTCGGTCAGCTGCTCAGCACAGTCACGGTAGGGTGGTATGAATAAAGAACCTGAGCTCGAGAAGTCTCGAGGGGAGAGCTCCCTTCATAGCTCGACCCGAGAGTTCCTTCTATCCTCTAAGTGAAGTCGTGTAGTCTCCCCGAAGAAGTCGTCCTCGGGGAGGACTTCGAGTGTAGCACCGACACGTCTCGAGAGCGGAAGAGTCTAGTGTTTTAGATTCTCTCTCTCTGTCTCGAGAGCTCAAGAGCAGTCTCGCCCTCGGTCTCCCTCGGTACAAGACAAGGGTTATTGGGATTGTTAAGGAAACCCCTTAAGCTACCAGACAAGGTGTGTCAGAAAAGAAGCTATGCGCTCGGCCTCCCTCGCTCGGTCTCCCGGAACGACCTCTTAAGAAACGACCTAAAGAGTCACGTACGAAACAGAGGGGCTTTGGGATTCGAACCCAACTGTTCCACGACCCCTGAATGTCATAACACGACGACTAACATATCGACTACGAATGACCACCACTGTGCGTATGGCGTATTGCTTTCGATTCATCTCACTCGATCGATAGAATGAGGGTAGGAGTATGCTATTCAATGAATCGCCACGCTATTCTCTCCTAT